TATTTTTCATTCTTAATAAAACTAAAAAATTCATTTTTTTTTTTTTTTCTTCTTTACCCCATAAAGATATTGAATAGAATGAACTATTTTTTTTTCCATTGAAATTAATAAAATGAACGTTTAAATATCCTTCAAAAATAAGTAAATAGATCCGAAACATATAAAAAGCAGTTAATCCTGCTGTGGAACAAGCTATTATTGCAAAAATTGGTGAATACAACCAACTATCATTAAGAATCTGATCCTTGGACCAAAAGCAGGCAAAAGGTGGAATACCACATAGAGAAAGTGTACCTATTAAAAAAAAAGTTTTTGTAATTGGTACATGTTTTGTTAACCCGCCCATAAGAACCATATTTTGACTTTTATCGGGAGAGTATCCAACAATAGCTTCCATTGAATGAATAATGGATCCAGATCCTAAAAACAACAATGCTTTTGAATAGGCATGAGTAATTAAATGAAATAAAGCGACTCGATAAGAGCCCATACCAAGAGCTAACATCATATAACCTAATTGAGACATTGTTGAATAGGCCAAATTTTTCTTAATATCTTTTTGGGCAATAGCTAAAGTAGCTCCTAAGACTACTGTAATTATACCTATAAAAGCTATTCCATTCATTACGGAGGGTAGAACTATGAAAAGAGGCATAAGTCGAGCTACAAGAAAAATTCCCGCCGCTACCATAGTAGCAGCATGTATAAGAGCGGAAATGGGAGTAGGACCTTCCATAGCATCTGGTAACCATATATGAAGGGGGAATTGGGCAGATTTAGCAACTGAACCACAAAATAGCAAGAGAGTACACATAGTAACAAAAAAAATATTAACCTCATTGTTATAAATCAAGTTATTGAATATTTGAAACAAATCCCGAAATTCCAAACTACCGGTTATCCAATAAATACCTAAAATTCCCAATAATAAACCAAAATCCCCTACTCGATTAGTTACAAACGCTTTTTGACAAGCATTTGCCGCAATAGGACGTGTGAACCAAAAACCTATTAATAAATAAGAACACATTCCAACCAATTCCCAAAAAATATAAATTTGTATCAAATTCGAACTAGTAACTAACCCCAACATTGAAATATTAAAAAGAGTCATATAAGCAAAAAATCTCAAATATCCTTGATCATGAGACATATAATTATCACTATAAATAAGAACCAGAATGCCAATAGTAGTAATTAATATTGACATAATAGAAGTAAGTGAATCAATTAAGTAGCCAAACTCTAAAGAAAGATCATTATTTATAGTCCAAGACCATACATATTGATAAATGGAACTCTTATTGACTTGATTAATAGACAGATCAACCGAAAAAATCATAACTATAATTAATAAAAAAATACTAGGAAAAGCCCACATACGACGAAGATTTTTTGTTGCCCTTGGAAAAAGTACAAGTCCCACTCCTATTAAAATAGGAACTGGAAATGGAATGAAAGGTATGATCCATGAAGATTGATATGTATATTCCATACAAAAACAAAAAAAAAAAAATGAATTTAATTTTTAATTAATATAATACTTATATATATTAATTGATTCTAAATAAGTTTTGTTTCTTATTCGTGGGTGTTTTTATATCTCTTTTTCTAAAAGGGTTCGGTTAATAAAAAAAGTAAATATAGAAATGGAATTCTTTATTATTAATTATTCTGAATCCTTACACAATACTTCTAATATTAGAAAATAAAATGACCAATAACAAAATTCCTAGTAAAAAAAGTTTCTTTTTTTTTTGATTTTACTTTTAATCTTACATTTTCATTTTTTGGAGATTAATATTTGATATTAATATTTAATATAATAAAATAATATTTAATATAATTAAATATAATTAAATTTTTTTTATATGTTATATTATGTTATATATAATGTATAGATAATAGAATTTAAATAAACATAATAGAATTTAATTTAAATAAACAAAATTTATAAAATAAAAATTTAATTTTAAATTTTACAATTATAAAAAAAAAATTATGTATTGTATAGAATGAGAATAAAAAAATGAATTACAGTGAGACTAAAAGCATTTGTTCATTTTTTGAACTAATTTATTATTTTCCATTATTAAAAGATATCTATTATTAAAAGATATCTATTTTTTTTTAGAGAAATTTAGAATAAAGGGTTATGTTTTAATTTTTACTTTAGATAGGAAAAAAAAAGGGGGAGGTTAAGATATGTAAGATATATCGCTAATTAAAGAACAATTCGTTTTCATTTAAAAGGAAAAAATGTCTTTCACATCAAACTCAAATAATGAAAAAATCTATACTAATTAGATGGCAGTTCCAAAAAAGCGCACTTCGATATCAAAAAAAATCATTCGGAAAACTTTTTGGAAAAAGAGGGGATATTGGACAACATTGAAAGCTTTTTCATTGGCACAATCTATTTTTACGGGGAATTCTAAAAGTTTTTTTTGTAGCAAATACAAACGTTAGAATAATATAAATTAACTTGATTCAAAGAATATTCTTTTATACTAAGTATACTAAGAGATATTAATAAAAAATATTAATATTCATTTAATATGTATTAATATGTATATATATATCTTAATAATTATATTCTAGATAAAAAAAATTCAATGTAGTGTTAATTTTTTAATCATAAATTAAATTCATTTTTTTAGATTCATAAAATTGAAATAAGTAATAAATTAGTCATTAAAAACTACATAAAGAACAATTTATATTAGAATTTATATTCTAATTTATTATATATATACAAAATTATATGTATATAATAATTCTAACTGTTATATACATATAATTTTTTTCTAAATCTATATTAAAATAAAAATTATTTTAAGTCTTTAATGTTTAGTATTTAATGTTTAGTAAACAAATATTTCACTTTAATTGAATCTTTTAATCTCGACAATTGACTAAAAATGCGTTATTATTATTTCGAATAAGCCGCTATGGTGAAATTGGTAGACACGCTGCTCTTAGGAAGCAGTGCTAAAGCATCTCGGTTCGAGTCCGAGTGGCGGCATAACATCTTATCTTCTAAAAAAGAAATCCTATAATGAATTCAATTATTATTTCTATTCCTAGTATTCAGACTTCATTCATTATATATGATATTCTTTACTTTAGAACATATATTAACTCATATATCGTTTTCAGTCGTATCAATTATAATTTCTATTCATTTGATAGCCTTAGTAGTTAATGAAATCGTGGATTTGTATGATTCGTCCAATAAAGGCATGATAATAACTTTTTTCTGTCTAACGGGATTGTTAATTACTCGTTGGTTTTTTTCGGGCCATTTACCCTTTAGTGATTTATATGAATCATTAATTTTTATGTCATGGAATTTTTCTATTTTTTATATGGTTCCATGCTTGAAAAAGTATAAAAACAACTATTTAAATAAAATAATAACACCGAGTATTATTTTTACCCAAGGCTTTGCTACTTCGGGTATTTTAACCAAAATGCATCAATCTGTAATATTAGTACCTGCTCTACAGTCCCATTGGTTAATGATGCACGTAAGTATGATGATATTGGGTTATGCAACTCTTTTATGTGGATCATTATTATCAGTGGCTATTTTAGTCATTACATTTCGAGAACTTATACAAATTCTTGAAAAAAATAAGAATTTGCATTTTTTAAACGAATCATTTTCTTTTGCTGAAATTCAATATATGAATGAAAGAAGTAATTTTTTACAAAAAACTTATTTTTTTTCTTCTTCCAGAAATTATTACAGATATCAATTTATTCAACAATTGGATCATTGGGGTTACCGTATTATTAGTCTAGGTTTTATCTTTTTAACTATAGGTATTATTTCAGGAGCAGTATGGGCGAATGAGGCATGGGGATCATATTGGAATTGGGATCCAAAGGAAACTTGGGCTTTTATTACTTGGACTATATTCGCAATTTATCTACATACTAGAAAAAATAAAAAAGTGGAAGATGTAAATTCTTCAGTAGTGGCTTCTATGGGATTTCTTATAATTTGGATATGTTATTTAGGAATAAATTTATTAGGAATAGGACTACATAGTTATGGTTCATTTACATCTAATTGAATAAAAATTCAAGTGAATAAAGAACTTGAGAAATACAAATAGCATATATAATAAATATATATACAAAGAAAAAACTTCCCATAAATCATCGAGAACCCCTTGAATCACTATATACATTACTTGATTAAAAGGGTTCTCACAAGCAACAAACATATTCAATTAGAATTCAAATTCATTTTTTTGTTTTACGAAAATTATCTATAAAAAATTAGCTAAAATAGCTTCAACCTTGTCAGTTGAGAATGATAAAATAAAATCTGGATAAATACCAATACCTATTACGGGTATAAGGATAGAAATAGAAATAAATAATTCTCGCGGACCAGAATCAAAAAAGTAAGAGTTTGGTGTATTAAAAAGCTTGTATCCATAGAACATCTGCCGTAAGATAGATAATAAATAAATAGGTGTTAATATCATTCCAATTGCTGTTATAAAAGTTATTAGTATTTTTGTGATTAAAAGATATTTTTGACTAGTAATTATTCCAAAAAAAACTATCAATTCCGCAACAAAACCACTCATGCCTGGCAATGCAAGAGAAGCCATCGATAATATAGTGAAAACTGTAAATATTTTTGGCATTGGGATAGCCATTCCGCCCATTTCGTTGAGATAAAGAAGACGTAGTCTATCATAACTAGTTCCCGCCAAGAAAAAAAGCGCAGCGCCAATAAATCCATGAGATATTATTTGTAAAATAGCACCATTAAGCCCCGTTTCGCTTATAGAACCAATTCCTATGATTAAGAAACCCATATGAGATACCGAGGAATAAGCTATTCTTTTTTTTAAATTAAGTTGACCAAGAGATGTTGAAGCTGCATAGATTATTTGAAATGAGCCTAATAGCATTAACCAGGGGCAAAATATAGAATGAGCACGGGATAATAATTCCATATTAATTCGAACCAACCCATATGCTCCCATTTTTAATAAAATTCCGGCTAAAAGCATACAAGTACTGTAATGTGCTTCCCCGTGGGTGTCTGGTAACCACGTATGTAAGGGTATAATTGGCGATTTGACAGCAAAAGCAATAAGAAATCCAATATAGAATATTATTTCCAGTGCCACGGGATATGATTGATTAGTTAATAATTCAAAATTTAATGTTGGTTCATTAGAACCATATAAACCTATACCCAGAATTCCCATTAATAAAAAAACAGAACTTCCCGCCGTGTACAAAATAAATTTTGTAGCTGAATACAAACGCTTCTTCCCCCCCCACATGGATAAAAGAAGATAAACGGGAATTAATTCTAATTCCCACATAATAAAAAAAAGTAAAATATCTCGAGAAGAAAATGGCCCTATTTGACCACTATACATTGCTAACATCAGGAAATAAAATAATTGTGATTCTCGAGTAACCGGTTGAGCCGCTAACATAGCTAAAGTGGTAATAAATCCCGTCAGTAAAATAGGCCCTAAAGAAAGTCCATCTATTCCGAATCTCCAGTAAAAATCAAAAAAATTTATCCATTTATGATTCTCTGTCAATTGAATTAATGGGTCGTCCAATTCGAAATGATAATAAAATGCATAGGTTGTTAAAAGGAGATCAAGTAAACATATACAAATGGTATACGATCTAATTACCTTATTTCCTTTATGAGGAAATAAAAAAATTAAGGAACCCCCAACTATTGGCAAAACTACAACTATTGTTAACCAAGGAAAATAATTCGTGATAAAGATAAGATATACTTGGACCATAAAAACCCGCGCTCAAATCAAATATAGAAAAAAATTTCTATTTTGATTTGAGCGCGGGTTTTTACCAGTAAAAAAAATGTATTTGTGTAGTGCTTTTGAAACGTATCAATAAGCTAGACCCATGCTTCGAGTTGTTTCATGCCATAAATAAACTCGAACACTTAAGAAATCCGTCGGACAGGCAGATTCACACCTCTTACAACCAACACAGTCCTCTGTTCTTGGGGCAGAAGCAATTTGTTTAGCTTTACATCCGTCCCAAGGTATCATTTCTAATACATCTGTGGGGCAGGCTCGGACACATTGAGTACATCCTATACATGTATCATAAATCTTTACTGAATGTGACATTGGATCTATAGTAATCTTTGAATATCAAAAATAAAAAATTTTCGATCTAGTAAACTCATAAATGAATCATATATTTAGACACCAGATGAATCAATGATTTCTCAGAATTTTTCTAATAAAAATGTACTTATAGATTAATTCATACGAATGAGAATAGCACCAAAATACTTTGATTAATTTCTTATGTTTGTTTTCACAAACATGATTATAAGTTATGTATTATACATGCTAGTTTAACTTGATGAATATTACACTTTTCTAAATTCTACTTTTTTATCATTAATATTATCTATTCAACAAATTCGATTGATTGATACAGGTTGATTTTCTGTTACGATAAATAGAAGAAACGATAGCCAATCCGATAGCTGCTTCAGCGGCTGCAACCGCTATAACAAAAATAGAAAAAATATTTCCCTTTAATTGGCGATTATCAAAAAAATCAGAAAAGGTTACGAGATTAATATTAACTGCATTCAGCATAAGTTCAAGACACATAAGGGCTCTAACCATATTTCGGCTAGTGATCAATCCATAGATACCTATAGAAAATAAATAGGCACTCAAAACAAGTACATGCTCGAACATCATTGACCAACTCCTTATCAATTTTTATTCATTTCAAATAGGAATATGAACAAGAATTTAACGGATTCGATTGACTAAAGAATATAAAAAGTTTACAACAAAAGAATATATTGTCTTGGCTATAAAAAAATAATTTTCTAGACTAAATAAATTATCACATAGAATTCACTGGAAATAAATGTCAGAAAATATAATAAAGAAAGGTTCATTTCATTTTAATTTATATTATTATTATTTATATTATTATTATTTAATATTTAATTAATTATTATTTAATTATTTAATTTAATATTAATAATATTAATAAATTAATAAAATTTCTTATTGGCGAGCCACGACAATTGCACCTATCAAAGCAGCTAAAAGAATTATTGAAATGAGTTCAAATGGAAGAAAAAAATCTGTTGATAAATGAATTCCAATTTGTTGACTAGTACTTATCAAATCTTGCTCTATAATCTGATTTGGTCTTGTAGTCCAAATAATCCCGTACCATGATGTATTTAGAATAGTAGTTATTAGTGAAACAAAAATACTTGTACAAATTATCAAAGTAATTCCATCCCCAACCGTCCAAAGACGAAAATCTTGGTAATATTCTAAACCATTCATGAACATCACAGCAAATATGATTAAAACATTTATAGCACCCACGTAAATAAGTAGCTGTGATGCAGCTATAAAATGGGAGTTTGATAAAATATAGAATAAAGATATACAAATAAGAACCAGTCCCAACGAAAAAGCAGAAAAAATTGGGTTGGTAAATAAAACTACTCCTAGACTTCCTAATATAAGACCTGATCCCAGAAAGACTAAAAGAAAATCATGTAGCGATTCAGGCAAGTCCATTATATGTAAAATAAGAGATAAATAAATCGAAATTTCATGACCTTATTGATATGACCAGGAAAAAAAATTATATATATATTAAATACTTAAACTTAATTTCTCTCTGCATTGAATTATAATCGAATTGTTATTAGTTATAGGATAAACGTTTTTCCATTCTTTATATGAATGAAAAAAGTATTTTAAAATTATTCTTATACATACAAATTTATATTATTCATATATAATGTGATTTATATGATTTTCGTTTTTTTTAGAGAAATTTAATTTTTAATATTTAATTATAAATAATTCAATTTTATTTGAATTGTTCGAATTGTATAATCATCAACTATTGACATTGGTAAACGACCCAAAGCAATTTGATTATAATTCAATTCGTGACGATCATAAGTCGAAAGTTCATATTCTTCAGTCATTGATAAACAATTTGTTGGACAATACTCAATACAGTTACCACAAAATATACAGATTCCAAAATCAATACTGTAATTAAGCAATCGTTTCTTTCGAATATCAGTTTCTAGTTTCCAATCAATAACAGGTAGATCTATGGGACATACGCGAACACATACTTCACAAGCAATGCATTTATCAAATTCAAAATGTATTCGACCACGAAAACGTTCCGATGTTATTATTTTTTCATAAGGATATTGAATAGTTACAGGTAAACGATTTGCGTGAGATAAGGTAATCATGAAACTTTGACCAATGTACCTTGCAGCTCGAACTGATTGTTGACCGTATTTCATGAATCTAGTTACCATAAGGAACATATAATGAATATCTCTGAATATTTTTGTTTTATTTCTTTCTCTTGTTTGAGACAAATTATGAATATATAAAATATAGTCAATTTTTTATAGTGAAAACAGTTGAAACGAAGTTGTTAATAATAGATTACCAAGAGAAATGGGTAAAAGAAACTTCCACCCAAGATTTAATAATTGATCTATTCTTAACCTAAACAAAGTCCATCTTGTTGATATAGAAACGAATAAGAACAAATAAGTTTTAACTAGTGTAATAAAGATACCAATTGTCGTTACAAAAACTCCATATGATTTATTTATTTCAAAAAACTCAAATATGTAAGGAATAGAGATATTCGAACCGCCTAAGTAAAGAACTGTTACAAATAAGGAAGAAATTAATAAGTTTAAATAGGAAGCAACATAAAATAAAGCAAATTTGATACCAGAGTATTCGGTTTGATAACCTGCTACTAATTCTTCTTCTGCTTCTGGTAAATCAAAAGGTAATCTTTCACATTCTGCTAGGGAAGAAATTAGAAAAACTATGAAACCCATAGGTTGACGCCACAAATTCCATCCCCAAAAGCCATATTTTGATTGTGCATCAACTATATCAACTGTACTTAAACTGTTCGATAATTCTAGTCGGTGATAACATTACTGTTCCCATCTCTATTACAGAACCGTACATGAAATTTTTCACCTCATACGGCTCCTTCAAAGCCTTAAATAAATCTAAGGACCGGGCCCCGATTATTTATCCTCTTGATATACTCTTAAGATAAATCAAATTCTATTTGATCGGACGGTTCTGAATTAGACCAATTGAATTCTGTCTGTTATATTCTACTTTTTAATTCTGGTATATTCTAATTTCTAATAAAGAATTTTATATATAATAAAGAAAAATACATTTTTTTTAATAAATAAAAGATACAAAAGATACTTCGGAATTTATCTCATCCTTAAAAAACAAAAATTTGATTTGTTAAGTAATAACTAAATTTTTGAATAAAATACTCTTTTAGAATTATCAATAACTCTCTATTGTTTTCGATTACCAAAAATAATTATACATTAGTTTTCCGAATTATGACATGAATTCCATCTCCATGAATATGGCTATAAGAAAAAAAAAAAGAAAAAGGGATCGCTTTTTTTCTTATCCTGTTCTTCTTTTTTTATTCGAGTAAATAAGAGACTTAAAAAAATTAAAGGATTATTTCGTTCCTGATAGTTATTTATTTAATAAATGGATTTAGGTATACTCTGAATCGGAATTGTGGGGAGTATTGCCTGATTTTTTCTACCAATTTAAAGCCCCATTTAGTATTCTTTTTTTATTATGCATAAATGTTCTTTTAGTTTTAGATATTTTTTAAAATCTGCGTTACTAATCCTTTGTGTATCTTGGTGTTTCTAACCATCCATTATTTATTTTTTTTATAAATCCCTTTTTTTTTATGTTGATATATATGTTAATAGATGTATGATAATTCATACAAATGATAGCAAAAATTGTAAAAAGGTTGGTCTTTTGTGCCCGCTTCAAGACAGGATGACTAATCAACCAACCTTGGGGTAAGTGGCCTTTTCTAGTTATATTATTCTAATTTTTTTTACTTAATTCTTATACATAGAAACTGAGATTCAATATTTTTACTGCAATTTGAAATCATCATATTATTTATTAACTATAAGTATTATTTATTAACTATAAGTAATAAATAGTATTTCTAAATTTTATTTTATAGAAGCTGTTTTATTTCACTCATATAACTATCTGATTAAATTATTCAATCTTAATTGCAAAAAATAATATACATATATATTTATTATCTTCCTTTCCTATAAAGTACTATAAAGGGAGGAGTATAGCAATAGTATCGAAAAGCTTCTGTCTCAACGAATCACACGTAGAGAAATTGATAACACACATAGAGTTAATGGTATTTCATAACTAATCGATTGAGCAGCAGCTCGTAGACCACCCAAAAAGGAGTATTTATTATTGGACCCATATCCTGACATAAGAAGTCCAATGGGAGCAATACTTGAAATAGCAATCCATAAAAAAGCACCGATATTAAGATCGGATAAAACAAAGTTATAGCCAAAAGGAATTACTGAATAACTTATTATAATTGATATGACTGATATGGATGGTCCTATACTGAATAAACGAATATCTCCCCTAGATGGAATAAGATTCTCTTTAAAAAGTAGTTTTGTTCCATCTGCTAGAGCTTGAAGAACTCCAAAAGGACCAGCATATTCAGGTCCAATACGCTGTTGTATCCCTGCAGATATTTCTCTTTCTAACCATACAATTGCTAGTACACTTATTGTGATTCCCAATACAAGAATAAAAATAGGGATAAATATCCATAAAATTCCATAGACCTCTTTAAAAGATTCCAACCTGAAAAAAAAATAGATATCTTGTATTCCTGTTGTATCAATTATCATTTCAACGATCAACTTCTCCCATAATGATATCTATGCTACCTAATATTGTCATAATATCGGCCAATTTCATTCTTTTAACCAATTGAGGAAGAATTTGCAAATTTATAAAACCCGGTGGACGAATTTTCCATCTCCAAGGAAAACCATTTTGATCCCCTATTAGAAAAATTCCTAATTCTCCCTTTGGGGCCTCAACTCTTACATAAAGTTCTTGTTTCGGCAATTCAAAAGTCGGAGACGGTTTTTTACTTAAAAATCGATATTCAAAATCATTCCATTCGGGTTTCTTTTGTTTATCAAAGCAGCGGATTTCCAAATTTTCATATGGACCGCCGGGAATTCCTTCCAAAGCCTGTTGAATAATTTTGATGGATTCTTTCATTTCACCAATTCGAACTAAATAACGAGCTAATGAATCTCCTTCTCTTTGCCATTGAATTTTCCAATCAAATTCCTCGTAACACTCATAATTATCAACTTTACGTAAATCCCATTGTATTCCAGAAGCTCGAAGCATTGGTCCTGATAAACCCCAATTTATTACTTCCTCTTCATCAATAATGCCTATTCCCTCAACCCGTTCTAAAAAAATAGGATTTCGCGTAATAAGTTTTTGATATTCAATAATCCTTGTTAAAAAATAATCACAGAAATCAAAACATTTATCTATCCAACCATGAGGTAGATCAGCCGCTACCCCCCCGATACGAAAAAAATTATGCATCATTCTCATACCTGTCGCAGCTTCGAATAGATCATATATTAATTCTCTTTCTCTGAAAATATAGAAGAAAGGAGTTTGTGCACCAATATCTGCCATAAAAGGTCCCAGCCATAGTAAGTGAGAAGCTATACGACTCAACTCCAACATAATTACTCGAATATAGCTGGCTCTTTTGGGTACTTGGATATTTCCTAATTGTTCTGGTCCGTTTACCGTTATTGCTTCCGTGAACATAGTAGCTAAATAATCCCAACGTGTTACATAAGGCAAATATTGTATAATTGTTCGGTTTTCCGCAATTTTTTCCATACCTCTGTGTAAATAGCCCAATATAGGTTCACAATTAATAACATCCTCACCATCCAGAGTAACAATAAGTCGAAGAACACCATGCATTGATGGGTGGTGAGGGCCCATATTGATTATCATGAGGTTCTTTCTTGTAGCTGGGATATTCATAGATTTTTCCTCGATTCATTCTTCCATGAACCGCTAAAAAAAAAAGTTCATCAAAATTCAAGATCTAATAAATCGAATAATTGAAAATGACTTAACGAATTTGTGATTCCCGAATATCAAACTGATTTATTAATTTTTTATAACGTATTTTATTTTTTTTTGATAAATAAGACAGTAGTCGTTTACGTTTTCCCAAAATCTTACGTAAACCTCTTTGAGATAAATAATCTTTTCGATGCAATTCAAAATGTGAAGTAAGCCTTCGTATCTTATTGGTAAAATTAAATACTTGAAATTCAACCGATCCCGGGTTTTCTTCTTTTTTTTGTAAAATAACTGGTATAAATGAATTTTTTTTTACCATAAAAAATGAAAGTTCTTCTCTTTTTATAAATATTTATATTGATCAGTAATAATAATGACAGTAATTTTGAATTATAAGTTAAGTAATTGTTTTTTTCTTTAATTCTATACTATATAATTTTATTCTATACTATATAAGTAGAAGTATATACTATATAAGTAGAAGTAGTAGAAGTAATTTTTGATTCTATATATTATTTAATATACATATATGAATTTCTTTAAGAAATTCCTTATTGCCAATCGAATGAATTTTTATTAATTAATTTAATCCAATTCAAATACATAAAAAAGATACGAAATTTATGGATTCACCAAAAAAAAAATTGTATAAAAAAAATAAAAAGATGATTTTGTTGATTTATTTGTCGATCTAATGAATACATTGTTCAATTAGTATCAATGTCACAATGAGTCTTTGCATTTATGTATATAAAAATTGGTATTCATATACCAGCTACATATTATGGTAAGCTGTATATTATGGTAAATACAACACAACTTTCGATTAACAAATTTTCAATCACGGATACATGCGTATACGTACTATACTGAAATGGCTTCCATTATGAGTATTAAACCAATAGCGATTTATGCAAGCTAAATCTTCTAATCGATAATTTGGCCAAAGAAAAATTTTCAAATTTATGAGTTTTTTTTTATCTCTATCCAAATATTTTTTTTTAGTTAAAACTTGAAAGTAATTAATGACTTTATTTTCATTGTAAAATATTGTGTTTTTATGCAGACTATTTCTATTCCTAGGATTTAAACAAATTAGAATTCTCAATTCTCTACAACGTCTAGCAGATAAAATGTTTTCCGCAACAAGCAAATCATAATTCTTTTTTTCTTGTTTTTCTGTTATCTTTTGAGCTTTTCTTCTTGTAATGTATTTTTCAAAATTCTTTTTATCAATATGAATTTTTTCTGCATATCTTTGATTAATTTTGCGTTTATTCTTATGAATCAATGAAAGACCCATGATTTTATACATAAAAAATTGTTTATTGTTTTTTCTAGATAGGCGAACTGGTTCAATAATTAACATTTCTTTCAATTTTGCGTCTTTATTTTTCCTCAAGTCTGTAAGAGTAAAATTGTTTTGATTATGAATCATCATAATATTTAGATCAAATTCTCCCCTTTCAATGGAGGCTATAGCAATTTCTTTTATATTTTGCAATCTAATCAGGAGACAATATACTTTGAGATTTTTAAATATATTTTGACCTATGGAATTGTTCCAAGCCAAATGAAAAGTAAAAAACTTTCTTAGTAGGAAATTAAGTTCTGCTTTCATCTTGTTATTGTCTTTCTTTTTCTTTATATTCTTACCATTCTTTTTACTGTCCAGTCCTGCATCATTTTTTTCAAAATAGTTTTCTTGGTTTGAAATAGCTGATTCAAGATTCACTTCATTCACGCGTTCTGCTTTTGCTCTATTTCCAGTCTCTAATTCGAATTTTTGTTTCTTTTCAATAATGTTGTTTTTATTTTCACTAACATTCTTATTTTCATAAAAATGTAAAAAAAGTAATTTTATTGGTATGATCCACGGATTACTCCTATATGCATTATAAAATGTTACAAATTTTGAAAAAAACCAAGGTTCCGAATTTAATATGGAACAATTTAGTATTCTTACACTAATTCCGATCCAATCAAAAAACTTTCTATCCATATTTTTTTCTATATGTCTAATAGCATCTTGGATTAGATAATTCTTGATAGAGATATCACCCATTATATCAAAATTTTTTTTTGTATTCGTGTTGTAATTAGAGTAAATCGCTTGTTTTTTTTTTTTTTGAAATGATGATATATATCCAGAAACATATGAGTCTTTCTTATTTAGATAATTAATTGAATTATAGGATAAAATATCATATCTATATCGTTTTCTCCATTTTTTTTTTTTTTTTGTTAATCCGTCTACTTGTTGTTTTTTATAGTAAATTAATCGAGTTTTTTCATATGAATTACATTTGATAATTTTTTTTTTTTTAACCACATGACATTCATTGATTCTATTTCTCCATTTTTGTGATACTAATCTAGACCATCTACTTTGAGATAAATCATATTGATAATGACCCTTTAACCAATTTGTCCATTGATTCATTACAGAATTCGGAGGGTTCTTATATTTGAATTTGTAATGAAATATTCGTTGTACTCCAAAAAAAGAATCCTTTACTTCATTCTTAAGAAAACCAAATTTTTCATGAAATTCAAAAATGGATTTGAATTTATACTTATATATGTTAATAATTGGGGTTTGTGATAATTTAAAAAATACATATGCCTGTGACAAAAAGGAGACGTCGCACGAATTCTGTGAATTAAAAAATATAGAATATTTCTGTATAATCGAAATAAACTGAATTATACTTTGATTTATTTTACTAGTTCTTTCTTTATTTGTTTCATTATTGTAAATGTATTTTTTTATCATTTTTTTTGTTGATTCGAGAAAAAGATGTATATTGATCCCAGGAATACTAATGATATATAAAAAGAAATCTATGTATATTCTTTTCGTGAAAAATTTGAAAAACGAATATAATTTACGAATTAATCGAACATTTTTTCTTTGTAATATTTGTAAAATGTTTTTTTCGAATTCTAATCTTTTAACATCATAATTTGTTTTATTCGAATAAATATTTATCTCTGAAATTAGAAGCATCTTTTTTTTTTCTTCTTTTTTCAATTTTTCTATTTGTTTTATAATTGTTTTTGTTTTAGCATTTAGATCTTTTATTTTTTTTTCTGTTAATGAAAAATTTGCCCAATTTATAGATTGAATTAGGATGGTTGATTCGGAAATCATTGCATTATTTTCATGGATTATTGAATTTTTTTTTTTCTTTAGAAGCAGAACACTTTTGTTAATATTTTTGCGAATATCTTTGATGATCCATTTTGATCTTTCTTTTAAGATATTTAGAAACAATTTTGTTCTTTCAGTTAAAACTTTTAGAACTAGAAAAAAAAAAAAAATTATTTTTTTCATTTTTTTATTTAGTTCTTTAAAAATAGGATCAAAAAATGAAAATCGATTTTTTGGAGAACTAGAAAAGGGCAATTCGACTTCTCTTCCCCAAATTGTTAAAAAACAAAAGTTTTTTTTTTTTATCTTTTGTTTTTTCATTCGATCTTTTTTAGTAGATCGTACCTTAGATCTGTGCCAAGGTTTAAGACGAAAAGGAAATAATATCTTTATCTGAATACCATCTGTTAGCCATTTTTGGGGAAATTCTGTTTCTGATAATTGAACACCATTATAGGTGCATTTAACATAGATTTCTCTCTTCCAATCTCTATAATCTTCTGACCATTCGGGAAATTGAAAAAATAGTATACGAAGTATATTTTTTATAATTATTAATGAGGGTAATAAAATATATTTTCTAAGAATCGATTGAGTTATTAATAAAAGACCTCTTATTACTTGAGCAAATATAATGGTATCCCAGGCTTCGCCTATTTCTATACGTTTCTTTTCCTCATTTTCATTTCTTTTTTTTTTTTTTTCTTCATCTTCTTTCTCACTTTGTTTTCCCTTTTCCTTTGAATAATTTGAAATTTGAAATTCTGTTTTTTTTCCTATCCAATTTTTGAACATAAAAAAAAAATTGATTGACTCAAAACTATCAAAAGAAAAGAACAGGGGTTTATCAATTTTGTCTAAAAAAAGGGGGGAATGCACATTTCTTTGAAAAAATTTCCAAGTAACTATTTTTCTTCTTTGAGCACGTATAGATCCTTTTATTATGTCTCGCCGAAAATCAGGTTGTTGGGAATACCGTATTAAAGCCAATTCATTTTTTTTTTTTTCAGTATTATTAGTATCTCCAGTATTACTATAAGTAGCATTATTCTCTAAATTTTTAGTCCAAACCACAACACGTTTAGCTTTTCTGGAACGAATCTGATAATTATTTACTTGATTTTGTCCTTCCAGTTGTTTCAATTCGTCAATAAATTTATACGACCATAGAGGAACTTCTTTACTTATTTCGTTTATTCCAATACATTTTCTTCTATTTATATTTATTGTTGTTTTATCGTTCAGATCAGTTCTAATTGCATCAAATAAGAATTTTATTTTATTTTTTTTTTCTTGGGAATACATTTTTTTTACTTGGTTATGCTCTGGAAATAAATAGAGTGTTTCAAAATTTAACGTTGATAATGATTTTTTGTAAAATTTACTCATTAGGTTAAAAAAAAAAAAAGATTCAGTTACTAATGATTTTCTACCAAATGTGTGTATTTTCTGTTCAAATTCTGGGTTATTATTTTTAATAGAAAGAAAGATACCATGAATCTTATTTATTATAAAAATATCATTTTTTTTGTAAGTTTTATTTTGTATTGAGGGTGAAAAAAAAAATTGGATTCGTCCACGAAAAGTTCCGTTCAAGAAAGGATCATAAATTTTTCTTAAGTATTTTGTTTTAGTTTCATCATTAGATAATCTAATTCGATTTTCGAATATATCCAGAGGAATAAATTCCTTATCTAGAACTTTTGCCCTATTTAAAAATTCATTGCTTAATTTATTTCTTTTTTCTTCATTAGTATAATTCCAATAATTCGACAATTTATCAGAGTCAATTTTATCTCTTGTTAAGAGAAAAATTTTTGTTTCAATTATTTTATGAAAAGTCGACAAATTTGATGGATACGTAAAAGATATTATTTTTTTTCCATCATTTTGACATGTATGAAAAAAAAATTCTGACATTTCGTTTCTTAGGATATTTTCAAATTTATTATTTTTTATATATCGTAATGGGCGATTCCATCGTTTATAATTAAAAAGAATGGTTACAAGAGGTTTTTGATAAAATTTTAAGTTATATTTCTCCTCATCGATTTTGTAAAAATTCTTATCTTTTTTCGAAAAAAAAATATCTTTTTTTTTTTTAGTATATCTTTTTTGTTTAGTTTCTGTTGTTTGAATTTTTTTTTCAATATTAATTTTTCTTTTTTTATCAATTTCATTCATTTTTTGAATTCCTGATAGTTTCTTAATAAATAAGGGAGTCGGTATTCGGCCTAAATAATATAAGCAGGTAATAAAAAATAAAACAACAAATATATTAGACACGAAATTATGA